GATATGCTGGGAATCCTTTATGATAATCATCCACGCCTGAAACGTATCTTAATGCCTGAAAGTTGGATAGGATGGCCTTTACGTAAGGATTATATTGCCCCTAATTTTTATGAAATACAAGATGCTCATTGAATAATCAGAAACTAATCTTCACTTCTACAACTCCAGATATTCAAAGAATTTTTGTATATTCTCTTCGAGATCAAACATAGTAATTGAAGTTTCATTCACATATTATTTTTTTTTTAGTTATTGGGTGGGCTAAATGAAATAAATACTAAAAAAAAAAAATTAGAGGATTCATTGAGATTCTCAAATTTTGAAGATACTTTTTCGAATGAGCCGAGCCACTAGGATGAAACTAAAAGAGTTCCGCATTATGAACTATGTACCGCGCACATCACTTAGATGGGCTATAGAAAGTAACATAGGAGGAAATGAAGAAATAGAATATGAAAAAAATATAGAAGGAAATGAAAGAGGATCATATTCTATTTGTACTGTATCTGAAATGAACTTTGGCTATTCCCATCCCTCAACTCCTCTAGACTATACTTTTTCTCTTTCAACTAACTAATTTAGCCTTTCGAATATGTATAAAGTATTAACGTTTTTTTTGAACAAAAGGAGACACAGTATGGACAAATAAAAAAACAAGAGGAAACAAAATGGAATTCTTTTGTATACTTTATATACATATTATAATATACATATTATATATATAAGGAGTATATCTCCGACATTTAGATGGATAAATATATATCATGATTTATACTATTAATGAATATGTATGTCGACCCATATCAATTAATTTTTAGAATATATACTCATACAAATTACTCATGTGCCAGGAACCAGATTTGAACTGGTGACACGAGGATTTTCAGTCCTCTGCTCTACCAGCTGAGCTATCCCGACCATTCACGACGCATCATCCTCATTTTATTTTAATATAGGACTTGGGTCTATGTCAATTAGTCAATTAGAAAAACGAAAAAGTATTACAAAGTATTATACAGGATCTAATAGAATTTCTTGGATCTTCAAAAAAAAATTTCAAAGTTTCAGTACAGTACAAGTAATGATATGTATTGTTAATTATTCAAATTTAATGGATTCCTTGCTCAAATCATTTGTACTGTACGCGTATCACGTATCATATATATCACACACAAGTCTTGTGATAAGAAAAAAATTTTCGCTCAGATCCAGTTGTGAAAGAAAAGAGTAGAATGAGAATGAATGATAAATATAACGAATTTTGATTTGAATCGCTAACAAAATGATAAAATGAAAATAAATAATTAGGGAGTCAACCGGATCGTTTTGGGGATAGAGGGACTTGAACCCTCACGATTTCTAAAGTCGACGGATTTTCCTCTTACTATAAATTTCATTGTTGTCGATATTAACATGTATAATGGGACTCTATCTTTATTCTCGTCCGATTAATCAATTATTAAAAAGATCTATCAGACTACGGTGGAGTGAATGGTTTGATCAATGAATATTCGATTCTTTTTTCAATTTTTAATCGATTCACAACAAGTCTTTCATTTTTCATATAAATATAAAAAAATACAGATTTTGGTCGTCATTAATCATTTTGAGATAGTATTTCAGTACTATACGTATGTATATAGGTTTATCCTTCATCCTTTCTGAAGTTTCGATGGAAGGATTCCTTTACTAACACAATGCAGCCAACTCCATTTGTTAGAACAGCTTCCATTGAGTCTCTGCACCTATCCTTTTTTATTTTCGGTTTATGAAACCCTTGTTTATTTTCATAAAACAGGATTTGGCTCAGGATTGCCCATTTTTAATTCCAGGGTTTCTCTGAATTTGAAAGTTCTCACTTGGTAGGTTTCCATACCAAGGCTCAATCCAATTAAGTCCGTAGCGTCTACCAATTTCGCCATATCCCCTCTTTTTTTTGATGTGATCAAGATCACATCATGACGCCGCCCCCCCCTTTTCTTTCATTTCTATTATGCTGGACCGGTTGAATTTATTAGATACCGGTTCCTATATTGAAAAGTGTTTTCTACTATTTGATTTCTTGTATATTTTCTTTCATCTCTATCGGAGACCCGTATTTGGTCCAATCAGAAATGATTCTATCATTTCTATATCATCAATTCAATATAGATCGCATAACATAAACATATATATTATAGTTATTATAGTATAATATATATTTATTATACTTATATATGCCCCTATTTCTACCGTTTTTAGCGTGCAATTTTAAATACTTGAACGGTCGATTCTTTTTTTTTTTTTTTTCGTCTTAGCTTTCACCTTTCCGAATGAAACCAGAGGAGTGTTTCATTATGATCTGGATTGCGCTTTTATCTTTCATGTTATTCTTAGGGCAGGCCTTCTATAACATTATAACATAACAAAAAAACGAAAAGGAAGATTTGAGTATTATTAATTTTAAATTAAATTAATAGCCATAACTAAAACTAATAAAATGGCTATAACTAACCATTCCGTTAATTTAGAATTAGAAGAGAATTCAAAATAAAATTTTTTATTAATTAAATATGAAATTATTTCGAATTATATATAATAAATAATTATATATAATATTATATATAATAAATAATTATATATAATAAATAATAATATTAATATTATATAATAAATAATAATTAATAATATTAATAAATAATAATATTATAAGATTGTAAAATAATAATATTATAAGATTGTAATATACAATAAATATAGAAATAGAATAAGATTCTAAACTTAATTACATTACTCGATTTTATTTAAATTTAAAATGAAATATTAAAATATATTTTCAAATTAAATTCAAATGAAATATATATATTTCTATATATAAAATATATATGAAATAGAATAAAATTTTGTAATAAAAAATAGTAAACATAGAATAGTAAAAAAAATCTTACCATCTAATTAAGCTAATTAAGATATTTATTATTGATAAACATATATTTGAGAAATAGATCAAAATTTTATATCGCGATATTTAATAATATCGCTATATTAATAGGTATGTTCTATAATATTCAAATATCCAATATGTTTGGAAATTATAAAATTCTATTTTCTATTCTTCCTTATTTTTGATATTTCTATTTTTCTATATATCATATTTCTTATGAATTTCTATTTTTCTATATATCATATTTCTTATGAAATAGCTAAGAATGAACAGTTAATATCTCAGTAGTTTACTAAATTAGTATACGTGTACAATTTATGTTATGTGAGCCCGCTTAGCTCAGAGGTTAGAGCATCGCATTTGTAATGCGATGGTCATCGGTTCGATTCCGATAGCCGGCTTTTCTCCGTTTGTTTGATTTTTTATTTTTTACATAATTGATAATGTGAAATTAAAGCGAAAAACTTCTTTCCCTTTTCCCAAGGGTCACCCTATCATCTCGTAGGAACTTCCAATTATGAATAAAAATGGGATTGGAGGAGTTCGGTCTCTGTAGAACAAATCAATCAAGAAAAGAACCCTGAATTTTTTTTATTATTATTTTAAATTCTTTTTATTTATATAATACAATTATTTATATACAATAAGGTCCGGATATTGATACAATTCCTCTAATTATTCTTTGTAATACAATACTTCAGTAAATTTCGATTAATTTATCATATTTTAGTTTAGTTTTAATTTTGTTTTATGAAATTTCATAAAAAATAAGGAGTCTTTATGTCACGTTACAGAGGGCCTCGTTTCAAAAAAATCCGTCGTCTGGGGGCTTTACCGGGACTAACTAGTAAAAAGCCTAGAGCCGGAAGCGATCTTAGAAACCAATCGCGCCCCGGAAAAAAATCTCAATATCGTATTCGTTTAGAAGAAAAACAAAAATTGCGCTTTCATTATGGTCTTACAGAACAACAATTACTTAAATACGTTCGTATCGCCGGAAAAGCCAAAGGATCAACAGGTCAGGTTTTACTACAATTACTTGAAATGCGTTTGGATAACATCCTTTTTCGATTGGGTATGGCTTCGACTATTCCTCAAGCCCGCCAATTAGTTAACCATAGACATATTTTAGTTAATGGTCGTATAGTAGATATACCAAGTTATCGCTGTAAACCCCGAGATATTATTACAGTGAGGGATGAGCAAAAATCTAGGGCTCTGATTCAAAATTATCTTGATTCATCCCCCCGCGAGGAGTTGCCAAACCATTTGACTCTTCACCCATTCCAATATGAAGGATTCGTCAATCAAATAATAGATAGTAAATGGGTTGGTTTGAAAATAAATGAATTGCTAGTTGTAGAATATTACTCTCGTCAGACTTAACCCCAACTAAAATAACAAGGGTTCGGACAATTTTGACCTCTCCATTTTGGCTTAAGTAAAGGGACCCGGGGTAAGTAAGGTAAGGGGTTTGATCTGGGGATTTTGATCTCATTCATGTATCATAGATCGGTAGGGGATTTTCATTCCTTGTCCATTTTGCCCAGTATTTTTCGTACATTTGGATTAGGAATACATAATCGATATCAAAGAAAAGAAAGGTCTAACTGTTGGAGTATACATTCTTATTTGATGCATTGCAGTCAGTAACATTGGTGAATTAGGTGAAGAGTACGGAAAGAGAGGGATTCGAACCCTCGGTAAACAAAAGTCTACATAGCAGTTCCAATGCTACGCCTTGAACCACTCGGCCACCTCTCCTACATAATGATTATGGCCAAAAAACCGAGTTAATAGTGAGTCATTCATATTATTTTGGATAGGTATCTACATTGAATTAAAATTATTAAAAAATTGAACTCTAAAAATAGAAAACTTTTCATCAAAGACAAATCCTTCCGCATAAATCTTTTTTGTGAAAAATTGTAAAATAAAGATATATCTATTCATGTTTGCGAAGATGGGGTTTCCGCCCTTTCTAATATTTATACCGGATTTAATCTCTCAATTGAAACGAATTCAACGATTGATCCATTTTTTTAGACTGTGTTTAATGGATATCTTTAGATCATTA